AATGGCTCTTATGCTGTGACTTGGAATACCCCTTATCTATGTGGAGGAAAGGAATAGCAATTTATTCCTATGGAACACCTAGGAACAAGAAGATTTAATTGGAAATATCGACAAATTCTTGCGGAGTTCAAAGAAATGAAAAAAAAAAAAAGATCAACTGTTCCAATTTCATCTCTATCGAATTTAAATATCAGAATAGTGGATATAGTCATGATTCAATGGGTCAGGTCCACTTACTTTTTATTTTGTTGATTTCTAATAAGGGATTTGATTGGAATATTGGAAAATAAGAATATTTACCGATTCAAGAGACGACTTATCATTACATTATTTATTATAAATTTTAAACAACTCTTCCGCTTTATAACTATAATTATTATAGTATAACTCATTATAATGATAACTTCTTATAGTTATATAGTTGGTTTTTTTTATTACAAATATCAACAATATCTATATTCTCCGCTCAACTATGAATACTACGGCTGGGGTTTTAGGAAAAAAGTAAAGCCCCTTATCGGATTTGAACCGATGACTTACGCCTTACCATGGCGTTACTCTACCACTGAGTTAAAAGGGCCCGTTTGATTCAATTCCTGAATTGGTCACTATGCGGATAAGATATATATATATCTATGTGTATATATATCTATATGTATATATATTATACATAAGTACATGCATTAAATTCATAATCGTTAGTGTCTCATTCAGGAACGAGAAATTCTATTTACCTAGCAAGTGTCGGGTAAAATGGTTTATTGATATTGGATTTGAGAAATATGAATGCAATGGACGGTTTCAAGACCAACCCCAATTGCTTTTTGAATTGACCTCCATGAGAACGAAATTAAACAGGTACCTACTAATTCGACATAGATCCAAAATATTTCATTGAATCATGTGATGAAGAGACTCGACTTGTCCCCTCCCTGAACCAAATTCTTAGAGAAAAAAGAATTTTCGATAACTTATTGATTCCTCTTCCACGATTTATTTTATCGTTTGTTCATTTCCTGGCCTGGCTTAGTTTAGTGTGAGATAGAGATAGGCATATCTCATCTTAACAATGAGTGAATCAACGAATGATCGCGGAAGAAATGGTGTTTCACCTGTTTTGGCGGACAAATGACTACCTGAAAAGAGACTATCTTTCTTTCGTATTTTCGAATTATTCATTTTATTTATATATTTTATTTATTTGTCTTTATCATTATTTATTATTTAATATTAATTGTTTTTAATATACTTAGAGTAAAGTAAGTAATATCGATTTATCTAATCCATTTATATATAGAATGTCGATTAGAATGACTGATTCATGAATCTAAATGACGAATCAAAAAATTCTATGAAATCATCAAAGAAGGCAAGATCCTTCGGACCTAGTCATACCATTACATTATATTGACAATTTCCAAAAACTATTGATACTATCATCTTAGTATGATGGTGGTCGGGGAAGTATGCCCCCATCGTCTAGTGGTTCAGGACATCTCTCTTTCAAGGAGGCAGCGGGGATTCGACTTCCCCTGGGGGTAGGAAGTTGATCATGGATTATCAATAATCCTCGAATTGATTCTTCTTGGGTCGATGCCCGAGCGGCTAATGGGGACGGACTGTAAATTCGTTGGCAATATGTCTACGCTGGTTCAAATCCAGCTCGGCCCAATAATTCACTGATCCAACATGAAATGCAATAACCCATTTGCTCGTTAGAAGTGTCGGATACAGAAGAATAATGAAAGCTTGATAATGATCTAGATTCATATCAGGATCTGTAAGTATAAAGTCTAAGGAAAGGAAAAGAGTAAAGAGAAAAAAACTTTTTTGATTGAAAACTCGATTATCAATCGATTTATCAATAACGAAAAGATTACTACTAATCACTAAAGTGCATATCTGTATGTATAATCAAGTGTATAATCAATATATCACTCGTGTCTCTCTTATAATATTATAATAGAAGATTATAATAGAAGATGGCCCTTATAAAATAAAGAGAAATGGGTTGAATTAAATCAGAAGAATATGTGGGCTATGGCTATACACCCTATTTCCCTGGGATTGTAGTTCAATTGGTCAGAGCACCGCCCTGTCAAGGCGGAAGCTGCGGGTTCGAGCCCCGTCAGTCCCGACGGATCCAATTAAAATAGATTTATTCATCTAGCTATTTTCTGTGAAAAGATCGACAAGGAGCAGATTTTCCTTCCTAAGGGAGGGGGGGTGCTTATTCTTATTTAATTTCTATATTTATATATTTAAATTTTCTTTTGAATTTCTAATCAAACAAATATGGGAATTTCTATTAGTTAAACTAATACTGATTGGTGGGAGAGAGACATATGTGTATTAGTACAATTATTGGTACCGTTATATTCAGGTATCCAACCGTGCCGGGTCTGGCTTTTTGGATTACTCCTGATCCGTGTAATGGAATAGAGTACGATACAAAAACAAAAAACGCATTTAACATAGTTAACCTAATAGAATACTTTTG